ATGCCTTGATCCGCTACTGTTCGAATAGCATTTCCTGCTGCGGTTTGAGCGGCAAACGGTGTTCCCCTTCGCGTACCTTTGAATCCACAAGTACCTGCGGAGGACCAAGAAATCACCCGCCCCCGTACATCTGTAACAGTCACAATGGTATTGTTGAAACTAGCTTGAACATGAATAACTCCCTTTGGTATTTTACGAGCATTTTTACGCGAACCAATTTTGGGTATAGGTTTTGCCATATCTTATTATCTTTTTTTTTTATTTCATAATTCTTATCTCATAAATAGAAGTCCGAGATATATGGATATATCCATTTCATGTCAAAAACGGATGCTTTACTATTTTCTAATTAGAAACTAGAATTTATATTCTATTAATTGGTATTCTATTTCTATGTATTTAAATATCAAAAATATCTCTTATATAAAGATATCTCTTATATTAAAATGGATAATATAAATATGAATATTAATATTTATATATAAGTTAATATAAATATTCTATATATATAGAATATAATTTCTAATATAGAATATATTTCATTTCTAAATAGAATTTCTAATTTCATAATAAATTGAAATTTGCACATATTCAAATATATTACTATATATATATAAAATTTATATAATTTAATGTAATTTAAAAAAGATTGAAATTAAATATGTGATTTTTAAAATTTTGTTATTTGTGCATCCGGTCCTTTATAATTGAAAGACTTTTCTTGTCTTGTGGAAATATTATCCTTGTCTTTGTTTATGTCTTGGATTGGAACAAATTACTATAATTCGCCCTCGTCTACGGATCAATCGACATTTTTCACAAATTTTACGAACAGAGGCTCTTATTTTCATATTTGTCATTCCTTAACTTAATCCTGAATCCATTTTATTGGAAGAAAATATGGTTTCCTTAAATTTTAAATTTCTAATCGTACCCCTCAAAACAAATAATGTTGAGGCTGAAAAAACAGTCTAATTAAATAACTTATACTTCCATTTTTTCTTTCCCTGTCGTATACATATAAAAGAAGAGTACGTCGAACCTTTTCGGAAATATAGTCTAGAATCATATTTTCATTATTTAAATTTAAATGAACCTGGAACATACCCCCAGAAATTGATTCAGTAATTTAATTAAACCCTCATGAATCCTTTTATTCCTATTCCCGTTAAACCCTTTTCACGTATTCATTGGAGTGATCCTATGTTTTCTCTCTCTTTCCTTTTTCACAAAAATTTATAGAAGTTTTTCATATAATTCGGATATCAGAAAGATTACCATATATAACATAAAACTTCTCCGCCGATTCTTTCTAATCGAGCCTCTCGATCTGTCATTATACCTCTAGAAGTAGAAAGAATTACGATCCCCATCCCTCCTAAAATTCTCGGAATTTTTTGATAATTAGAATAGATTCGTAGACCAGGTGTACTGATCCGTTTTAAATTCAAACTCGTTTTATATGATCCTTTTCTATTTCTTCTATACCGTAGAGTTAAAACTAAAAAAAATTTTTCCCTTTCCCTATGTTTTCTCACGTTTTCAATAAAACCCTCTCGTAAAAGCATTTTAACAATGTTTTCGGTTATGTTAGTAGATGGTATTTGAACCGTTCCTCTTCTATTCATGTCAGCATTTCGTATAGATGTTATTATGTCAGCGATGGTGTCCTTACCCATAATAAAGGAAAATAAATGTTGCCCTTTACTTTCGATATAATCAGCATGCTCCTTTTTCTATTTTTTCAAAAAAAAAAAAAAAAATATCGAATATTGAATATATTGAATTGAATATAATAATCTAATTATGGGTTATATATATTATTTATTATTATTATATATTTATTATTATTATATTATTTATATTATTTTCTTTTAGATTTTGAAGTATTTTTTTGGGGGGGTTATGAAATATTCAAATATTATTCTTTTTTATTAATTATATATATAATTATTACTAATATAATAATTACTACAGAAGGTATATGTGTAAGACATAATCTATTAATTAATCTATTTCATTCACAAATAATATATCGTTTCGTCTTATAATACCTCGGGTGCTAATGAAACTATTTTAGTGAAATTTAACTGTCTCAATTCCCGGGCGATTGCGCCAAAAATTCTAGTTCCTTTTGGATTTCCTTCTTGATCAATAACAACCGCAGCATTATCATCATACTGTATTATCATGCCGTTGCTACGTTTGAGTTCTTTACAAGTACGTACAATTACAGCTCTGATCACTTCTGATCTTTCTAAAGACGTATTTGGTACTGCTTCCTTGATTACAGCAACAATAATGTCACCAATATAAGCATATCGTCGATTACTAGCTCCTATGATTCGAATACACATCAATTGGCGGGCTCCGCTGTTATCGGCTACATTCAAATGGGTTTGAGGTTGAATCATATCATTTTTATTTTATCTGTTCTTTCAGTCCAAAGCTTGAAGTAAAAAAAAAATTCTGTATTCAACAAAAAAAAGAAACCCACAATTGCAATTATTTTTCATCCTAAAGACCTCTTTCCTTTGGTTCTAATTATTATCTTGAAATAACGAATTGAGTTCGGATAGGCATTTTGGATGCTGCTATTGAAATAGCCCTTCTGGCTATGTTTTCTGCGACTCCGCCCATTTCATAAAGTATTCTACCTGGTTTAACGACAGCTACCCAATATTCAGGAGATCCTTTTCCCGAACCCATACGCGTTTCGGTAGGTCTTACTGTAACCGGTTTGTCTGGAAATATGCGTACCCATATTTGTCCACCTCGGCGGACATTTCGTGACATTGCCCGCCGCCCTGCTTCTATTTGTCTAGATGTGATCCAAGCGGGCTCAAGTGCCTGAAGAGCATATCTTCCGAAGCAAATATGATTACCTCGATAGGATATTCCTTTCATTCTTCCTCTATGTTGTTTACGGAATCTGGTTCTTTTGGGGTTATAGTTGATGGTTGTTTCTAAATTCCATCGCTATTACAGAACCGTACATGAGATTTTCACCTCATACGGCTCCTCGCGAATAAAGCAATTCAAAAAAAAATGGATTTAACCAATACCAATAAAATAATATACAATATATATATACATATGTTTAATGAATAATATAATAGAATCGCGGTTTTTTTTTATTTCATAGAATCGATTGGTCTATTGGAGATTTGTATATCTTGTTTTGATATAGAACTAGACATTTATTCTTATAGACAATTTTTCCCACCTATATATATAACTAGATAATGTTGTTAGATAATTATAACTAGATAATGTTATTTTGTTCTATTATAATATAAGATCCTAACGAATCTTTATTTTATTTTGATTTTTTTTTATTATTATCATATTTATCGTATCGGATTGGCTCCAATTTCTAAATAAAAAAAATCAAAATTTCGCGGGCGAATATTTACTCTTTCATTATCCATTTTCTTTTATATGTAATGAAGGGTTATCCTCTGACTCCTCAAAAAAATGGATTGGTTCTTGGTTCGTTCCGCCATCCCGTCCAATGAATCATTAAGATTTGTTTAAAAAGAAATCTTAGGTATTCACGGGTTTCGTCGTTCCCATCGCTTCTCGATTAATGATTAGGTCTGGAATTCTACAATGGAGCCTCTCAAATACGATTTCAAATAATGTTCTTATTTTTTCTTGAATCAACCTTCTCAGTTTTTATTGACTCGGTGCTCTTGATTTGTTTATTCTGGGAATATATTTATCTATATATGGATTAGTTAATATTGATGCTTTATTACACTATCTTTTTTTGAAACCTTTTTATGAGATAACCAAAAGACCTTTACATATTCGAATTCTATATCATTGATATATCTTTTTTCTCTCTTTCTTTCACCCCTTCATTTATCTGTATATTCTTATTGCTTTACAACTCATAATCAGATTCGTTTTTATTCCTTTTTTCTGCAATATCTCAGTTGCTATAATTATATCACCAAAATATCATATCTTTATTTAGATTTTTTTTGATTAGTTCTTTAAATCCAGATAATCCGAAGCGATGAGTTGGTTATTAGTTCGTTATTAATTAATTCATATTACAAGTCGGTTTTTTTTATTGTTGAACTCTAACCACTCTAAAAAAATAAAAAAAAAAAAAACCAACGAGTCGCACACTAAGCATAGCAATTATATCAATATCAAATGATTAATTGAAATTTTATTTTTTATTCAATCTTATAAAATTTTGAAAATTCTCATTTTTTGTTTTGGAATAAGAATGTAAGAATTTGTAATTTTTTGGTTTTAGCGAAACATGGAACCTTAAAGAAAAAGAAAAAGAAAAGGAAAATTGGATTATTCTTTGTTTACAAATATCCAAACTTTGATCCCTAATACACCATAAATCGTTCGAACTGTATAGCAACAATAATCAATTTTAGCTCGAATGGTTTGTAGAGGAACCCTACCCTCTCTGATCCATTCGACACGTGCAATTTCTTTTCCGTCGATACGTCCCGCAATTTGTACTTGAACTCCTTTTGTACCCGCCTTTTCAGTTAATTCAATAGCTTTTTTCATTGCTTTACGAAACGAAACTCTATTCCTTAATTGCCCGGCTATAAATTCTGCAAGAATATTAGGATGTCTATAAGGGTTTGCAATTCTTGTAATAGCAATGTTCAGTTTTCGGTTCACACAATTAAGTTTTTTTTGTACATTCATCTGTAATTCTTCGATTCTTCCCGGCTTACCCTCTATTAATAACTTTGGAAATCCCATATAGATTATGACTTGAATCAGATCGATTCTTTTTTGAATCTTTATCCCTGCTATTCCCTCGACACCGGAAGATATTCTTATATTTTTTTGTATATAATTCTTGATACAATCTCGTATTTTTTTATCTTCTTGTAGATTCTCTGAATAATTGATTGGTTGTGCAAACCAAAGAGAATCATGACTTTGAGTTGTACCAAGTCTGAAACCAAGCGGATTTATTTTTTGTCCCATAATTCTCCACTACTATACATAAA